ATGAATTTGCTGGAAAATCACTATCAAATTTCATTTTTATTTTTAAAGGGCTCCCTTTATTTCCAGATCACAAAGAAGATTTAGAAGTAGAAGATCGAATAAAAATTTGTAACTTTTTATTCGCTGAAGTAATAGTAGATCTTAACAAGGAAAAAATTCGAAAAAGCACAAAAAATACCGTAAAAAGAAGTAAACAAACCTACTTGGACACAAAAGAGCGCGAAGAAATGGGAATACGGAATCCTCCAATTTGGATACGAAGACAAAAAAAAATAGCGATTTTTCTCAATGATGATGATAAAAAACCTAGTTTGACAGGGAGCATTCTTGGTCAAAACGAGTCAATATCTCTAATTGAATATGTAGAGGGCGCGATACCGTACTATGAACGATCTATCCCAAGAAGCGGGACGCTATCGCAAAGGCGCAAAGTGCCTGTTTCTGCAATATATCAACCGTATGTACGTAGTCCCTTGTTTTTCCGGAGAAGAAGAGATCTGTTTTCTTTCAATATAGACATTTTTGGTTTTTTGTCCGATTGCCTTAAAATCGCGCTTATAAAAAAAAAAGCAGGATTCAAAATTCTAGGTTCTATTTATAAAGAGAAAGAGAAAAAAACAAAAGAAAGGCGGAGAAAGGAAAAGCTAGAACAAGAAATTAAAGGACAAAACAAAAAACTACAAATCCAACAAGACAACCAAGAAATGCAAGAATTGAGAAAACAGATCGAAGAAGACAACCGACTAGAAGTAATCGCAGATTGGGAAAGCGATTCTAATTATCAAATAGCCAGAACTTTTCTTTTAGTATTCCAGTCGCTTTTTAGACGATATATTATAATACCTTCATTAATAATAGTTAAAAACATCATTCGGATCCTCTTATCCGAAATTCCCGAATGGTCGGAGGATTTCAAAGATTGGAAAAGAGAAAGACATTTTTTATGCACTTATGAAGGAACTCCAGTATCAGAAAACAAAATTCCGGACGGATGGTTAGCAGACGGTATTCAAATACAAATCGTATTTCCCTTTCGTCTAAAACCTTGGCATAGATCTAAACATAAACAAAAATTCCTCCAAAAACATAAAGATCAAATCAAAAATCAAAATCAAAGGCAAGGGGACGAGGAAGGGGAAGGGGAAAAAACAGATGCTGTAGATTCTTGTTTTTTAACAGTTTTTGGAATGGAAGCTGAAGTTCCTTTTGGTCCGCCACGACCAGGAGCAACAACTTTCTTTTTTTTCATTTTTGAAAAGGGGTTTAAAGAAAAAGTTTTGAAACAACTAAAAAAAAAAATTCGAAAATTGACAAAGAAAGTTTTTCTAGTTATAAGAATTTTAAAAGAGAGAAGAAATCTAAATTTTCATTTTTCAGAAGAAAGAAAAGGGAACTGGTTCATCAAAAGCATTTTATTTTTAAACAAAATAAAAACGCAATTTGTAAAACCAAAACGAAGAAGCAATCCAAAGACTCAAATTGAATTTAGAGAACTATATGGATTGAATGAAACTAAAACCGAAAAAGATTTGATAACAAAGAATTTGGCGATTCACAAAATATCCACTCCAATTCAATCTATGGATTTGACAAATCAAAATGATTCACTAACAGAAAAAGTACGGAAAGATTGGAGTGACAGAACAAAGAGAATCAGAAATCAAATAGAACAAATCACAAAAGAAAAAGAAAAAAGATTTCTAAATTCAGAGAGAAATACAAATATTAGCCCTAACAAACTACATTCTAATACTAAAAAATTCAAATCAATATTCAAATCACTATTCAAACCAATTTTACACATTTTACATATTTTTAAAAAAAGAAATGTTCGATTAATGCGCAAATCACATCTTTTTCTAAAAATTTGGATTGAAAGCATATATAGCGATAGACTTTTAACTATCACTAAGATTGTGAGGATCCGTATACTGGTTTTTCTTGAATTAACAAGAAAAATTCTTTCAACAAGCAAAATTATTCAAAAAATTATTAATATTAATAAATACATCTACAATAATAAAGAAAATAATCAAAAAATTGATAAAACAAATCAAAATAGAATTCGTTTTTTTTCGATTCTAGAAAAGATTAAAACTTGTAATAGGGATTTAAGGCTTTTTTATGATGTAACCGACTTGTCACAAGCATATGTATTTTACAAATTAGCAAAAATACAAACTAGGAACTTAGACAAAAATCAAAAAACAGATTTTTTTGAAGGGTTCTTTCCGTCTAAGTTAAAAGAAAAAGACGGAAACTTTAGAGATTCTGTAATGAATCAATGGAAAAACTGGTTAAGGAGCCATTATCCATATAAATCCAATTCCTTTCAGATTGAATGGTCTGAATTAATACCACAAAAATGGCGAAATCGAATCAATCAACAGCGCACAGTTCAAAATCAAGATTTAAACAAATCAACTGAATTCGATTTTTTATTATGGAAACTAGAAGAGAATTCTAAAAAAAAACACAGCAGATATAATCTTTTATCACAAAAATCCATTCATTCTCACGATACGAAACAAATTTCTTTTAATTACAAAACCGATAAAAGTAAAAGGAAATTCTTTCATATCTTAACAGATACACCTTTGCAAGGTATATCTACGAATAATTATCGACAAGCAGAACAAGAGGAAGAAGAAGAGGACGATTATCTAGAAGAAGAGGACGATTATCTAGAAGAAGAGGACGATTATCTAGAAGAAGAGGACGATTATCTAGATTATCTAGAAGAAGATATGGAGAAAAGCCTGGGCCTGGAAAGAAAATATTTGGATTGGAGAATTTTCGTTTTTAATCTTACAAAGAAAGAACAAATCCAATTCTGGATTAATAGTGGCAAAAAAAAAAGAAATACTGAAACTCGGAGGGAGAGTCCAATAATTGACAAAATAGATAACGAAGATGTTCTTTTTCCTATGTTTTTCCCAGTAAACTTATCTAAAGAAAATTCGAAAGAAAATGGCACTTTAGATTGGATGGGAATGAATGACGAAATACTAAAAGGTCCCGTATCAAATTCGATATTTAAATTTAGGTCCTTTCCAAAAAAATTCCAGAAACTTTACAACGCATATAAGACAAGACCGTGGGTAATACCAATCCAATTGCTTCTTTTAAATTTGAATGGAACGGAAAAGAAAAATCTTCCTATTTATTATTATAAGAATTTGAATGAAAATGTTAACAAAATGAAATCTAAGGAACTAAAGGATCTTGAAGCAATTCTAATTCCCCAAGAAGAGGGGAATCCAGGTAAAAGGTTTCGTCAACTCAAAAAACAGTACACTTCAGTGAGACCGTATATGACGCCACCTATCCAAGAAGAAATTGCGGGGACTCTCAAAGTATATGATTACCTGGTGAAAAAGAGCATCCTGTTTCAAACAGGAAAAAAAGATCAAATCAAATGGGCTCTATCCTTTATTCGACGAACAGAATTGAGTCTGGCTATTATTCCTACTCCGGTTAATTCGCGAGGAAGTATTGCACGGTCAATCACAAATTTGATCACAAGAGGACGATTTACTTTGAACAATCCGCGTATGCCGAGAAGAGGAAATCATAGTAAGGCAAAATTTCTTATGTATCAAACCATAGCTATTTTATTGGTTCATAAGAGCAAACAAGAAATTTTTCACCGATACGAACAAAAAGGCTATATTAATAAAGAGGATTTTTTCAAATCTATTGAAAGACTTAAAAGTCTAATTGGATTTAGAAAGAAAAAGGATTTCCTTGTTCCTGAAAATCTTTTATCCACTCAAAGTCGTAGAGAGTTGAGAATTCTACTCTCTCTCAATTCAAAAAAAGAAAATGATATTCATATGAATACAGAACTTTTCAAAAGTAATAATAGAAAAAACTGCATAGAAAAAAGTCAATATTTTGATAGAGAGAAAAAGAAAGTACTTCAATTCAAACTTTTTCTTTGGCCCAATTTTCGATTAGAAGATTTAGCTTGTATGAACCGCTATTGGTTTAATACAAATAATGGAAGTCGGTTCAGTATGTTAAGGATACGTATATATCCACAATTGAAAATTAAATAAAGGTACGTTTGTCATATATATATATTCTATAGCATATCTGATCTAATATAGGAAAACAAGGATATAGACACATTCCTTGTTTTCCATTCTATATTCTATTCTGATACCTGGAATTCGATTGCCTATCAATTATATCTAGAAAGGAAGCCATGGAATTTACTTTGAGATAAAAAATTTTCTCTTTTGTAAGTGAAGAGATATACTATCCTTTTTTATTTTTAGCCAACTCAAAAAAAAAGAAAAAAAATTGAGAAAAAAATTCAATAATTAACAATAAGACTATTTGACAAAATTCGGAATTACTAACAAACGAATTGAAGATTTTTGTGTATCAAATAAAAATAGAAATGAATTTACATTCTTATTTAGTATTCTTATTCCATTTTTTATTATTCCTGATCAATAAAACTATTTTTCATTTTAAGAGGAGAATTTGATTTTATGGTAAAAAATATTTCACAAGAAAACAAAAAAGAAAATACGGGATGTGTTGAATTTCAAATAACAAGCTTTACTAATAAGATACGAGGACTTAGTTCCCATTTTGAATTGCATAGAAAAGACTATTTATCTCAAAGAGGTTTGCGTAAAATTGTAGAAAAACGCAGACGACTGCTATCTTATTTGGCAAAGAAAAACCCAGTACGTTATAAAAAATTACTTATCCAGTTGGATATTCGGAAGTAAAAAACTCGCTAATTCGAAATTCAATTATTTGATTTATTCACTATTTGATCTTGAATTTTGATGAATTTATTTGCGTCTTCAACAATCCATAGACGAATGAATCGAGGAAATCACTATGAATGGACCAGCTACAACAAAAACCTTTATGATAGTCAATATGGGCCCCCATCACCCATCAATGCATGGCGTTCTTCGCCTCATCCTTACTCTAGACGGTGAGGATGTTATTGACTGTGAGCCAATATTAGGTTATTTACACAGAGGAATGGAAAAAATTGCGGAAAACCGAACAATTATACAATATTTGCCTTATGTAACACGTTGGGATTATTTAGCTACTATGTTCGCAGAAGCAATAACAGTAAATGGGCCAGAACATATTGGAAATATTCAAGTACCTAAAAGAGCCAGCTATCTCAGAGTAATTATGTTAGAGTTAAGCCGTATAGCTTCTCATCTGTTATGGCTTGGGCCTTTTATGGCGGATATTGGTGCACAGACTCCCTTTTTCTATATTTTTAGAGAAAGAGAGTTAATATATGATTTATTTGAAGCTGCTACAGGTATGAGAATGATGCATAATTATTTTCGTATCGGAGGAGTAGCAGCGGATCTACCTTATGGTTGGATAGATAAATGTTTAGATTTTTGCGATTATTTTTTAACAGGAATTGCCGAATACGAAAAACTTATCACGCAAAATCCTATTTTTTTAAAACGAGTTGAAGGAGTGGGTAGTATTAGTGCACAGGAAGCAATAAACTGGGGGTTGTCGGGACCAATGTTACGAGCTTCTAGAATACAATGGGATCTTCGTAAAATTGATCATTATGAGTGTTATGATGAATTTGATTGGGAAGTCCAATGGCAAAAAGAAGGGGATTCATTATCTCGTTATTTGGTCCGAATTGGTGAAATGACTGAATCCCTAAAAATTATTCAACAAGCTTTGGAAGGAATTCCGGGAGGGGGCTATGAAAATTTAGAAACGAGACGTTTTGATTTTTCTACAAAATATACAAAAAGTGATCCAGAATGGAACGCTTTTGAATACCGATTCATTAGTAAAAAACCTTCGCCTACTTTTGAATTGACCAAACAAGAACTTTATGTAAGAGTAGAAGCACCAAAGGGAGAATTGGGAATTTTTTTGATAGGGGATCAAACTGGGTTTCCTTGGAGATGGAAAATTCGCCCACCGGGTTTTATCAATTTGCAAATTCTTCCTCAATTAGTTAAAAGAATGAAATTGGCTGATATTATGACAATATTAGGCAGCATAGATATCATTATGGGAGAAGTTGATCGTTGAAATGATAATTGATACAACAAAACTACAAGCTATTAATTCCTTTTCCAAATTGGAATCCTTAACAGCGGCTTATGAAATTATGGGGGTACTTGTCCCCATTTTGACTCTTGTATTGGGAATAACGATAGGCTTACTAGTAATTGTGTGGTTAGAAAGAGAAATATCTGCAGGGATACAACAACGTATCGGGCCTGAATATGCGGGACCTTTAGGAGTTCTTCAAGCTCTAGCCGATGGAACCAAACTACTTTTCAAAGAAAATCTTTTTCCATCTAGAGGGGATACTCGTTTGTTCAGTATCGGACCAGCCATAGCAGTCATATCGACTCTATTAAGTTATTCAGTAATTCCTTTTAGTTATCACCTTGTTTTAGCGGATCTAAATATCGGTATTTTTTTATGGATTGCCATTTCAAGCACCGCTCCCCTTGGACTTCTTATGTCAGGATATGGATCAAATAATAAATATTCCTTTTTAGGTGGTCTACGAGCTGCCGCTCAATCCATTAGTTATGAAATCCCATTGACTCTCTGTGTATTATCCATATCTCTACGTGCGATTCGTTAAAAAATAAAAATTTCCTATTCCTTTCCTTCCTTTTTTTAGGAATAAAGAAGAGAAATCATTTACATTTGAAGGAATATCCCCTCATTTTTTATTCATCATTTGAATTGATAAACTAAATTGGATAGCTATATGAGTGAAAGAAAACTGCTTCGAAATTTGCAGTAAAAAAAATTGAGACTCATTTCTGATGTACAAGAATAATACAAAAATAAATATAAGAAAATAAGACCATTTGCCCCAAGATGGGTTGACTTAGTCATCCTGGCTTGAAGCGGGTTCAAAAACGGAATCTATTAAGTTTTGACTATTATTTATAAGTATTACCATAATGCAAACCTGACATTGAACAAAAATGGGTGCGTGGTTAGGAACACCAAGATACACAAAGGATTAGTAATCGAGATTATTGAAATTATCCAATAGAGTATTTCCTCATAATATAATAAAGAATATTAATTGGGGCTTTGAATTAGTAGAAATGCTAAAGCAGTACTCCCCAAGATTCCGATTCAGAGTATGCTCCTACCGCATGATTAAAGAAATAACTATCAAAAACGAAAGAATCCTTTCTTTTTTTTTTTTTAGAAATTAGAAAGAAGAATCGAAACAAAAAAAAAAGAAAGAAAGATCTTTTTTGTTCTTTTTTTCTTATATCTAACTATTCCATATTCGTAGAAATCGAATTCATATCCTAATTGATCAACTAATAGAATTCGAATGTGAAATTCCTTTTTGTAATAGAAAACGAAAGTTTCAATATATATATATTTAATATTATATATTTACATTTCTACAACGAGTATTTTATTGAAGGGTTTAAGTTATTGCTAACGAATAAAAAAAAAGAATTTTTTTTTTTTAAAAAGGATAAGATGGATTCCGCAGTACTTTTTTAGTATTCTAACAGACAGAATTTCATTGGTCAAATTTGGGTGGGAATGTTTCAGGGATTTTCCTCTTATTTATTTATACTACAAATAGATACAAATATGTAGTAGAGCTAAATAATATCTCCTTTTATTTATTTATGACCTTCGAGGAGCCGTATGAGATGAAAATCTCATGTACGGTTCTGTAATAGCGATAGTAACAGTGATGTTATCATCGACTATGATTATCTAACAGTTTAAGTACAGTTGATATAGTTGAGGCACAATCAAAATATAGTTTTTGGGGGTGGAATTTGTGGCGACAACCTGTAGGGTTTATCACTTTTTTTATTTCTTCCCTAGCAGAATGTGAGAGATTACCTTTTGATTTACCAGAAGCGGAAGAAGAGTTAGTCGCAGGTTATCAAACTGAATATTCGGGTATCAAATTTGGTTTATTTTATCTTGCTTCATATCTAAACCTATTAGTTTCTTCCTTATTTGTAACAGTTCTTTACTTAGGCGGTTGGAATATCTCTATTCCGTACATATTCGTTTCAGAGTTTTTTGAAATAAATAAAATAAGTGGGGTCTTTACAATAACAATAGGTATTTTTATTACATTGGTTAAAACTTTTTTGTTCTTATTCATTTCTATCACAACAAGATGGACTTTACCTAGACTAAGAATGGACCAACTATTAAATCTTGGATGGAAATTTCTTTTACCTATTTCTCTTGGTAATCTATTATTAACAACCTCTTTTCAACTCCTTTCACTATAAAAAGAAAAACAAGGCTTTAACAAGATAAAGAAACAAACACAAAATTATTCATAGAAATTCACGATATGCTCCCCATGGTAATTGGGTTCATTAATTATGGTCAACAAACCATACGAGCCGCAAGATACATTGGTCAAAGTTTCATGATTACTTTATCTCACGCAAATCGTTTACCAGTAACTATTCAATATCCTTATGAAAAATTGATCACCTCAGAGCGTTTCCGCGGTCGAATCCATTTCGAATTTGATAAATGCATTGCTTGTGAAATATGTGTTCGCGTATGTCCTATAGATCTACCTGTTGTAGATTGGAAATTAGAAACTGACATTCGAAAAAAACGATTGCTTAATTACAGTATTGATTTCGGAATCTGTATATTTTGTGGCAACTGCGTTGAGTATTGCCCAACGAATTGTTTATCAATGACTGAAGAATATGAGCTTTCTACTTATAATCGTCACGAATTGAATTACAATCAAATTGCTTTAGGTCGTTTACCAATGTCAGCAATTGAAGATTATACAATTCGAACTATTTTTAATTCACCTCAAAAAAATGGATAAACTGCCTTTGATTAATGGATTAAAGATTAATTAAAATTAAATAAAGAGCAATTTTGAATTATTATACTACATTAAGATTTATATTTCTATATATATATATATATATATAGATATAGATTCTCTGATTTTTATTTTCTTTTTATCTAAAAGTATAGATCTATAAGTATAGACTGAAGTTTCTTTCATTTTGTTTGGTCAATAACTACAAAAACTACAAACCCCAATTATTACTATTGATTTGATATACTATTGATTTGATGATTGGTTGGTAAGAATTACATCATGGTTTGATTTTTCTTTTTTTAAATAGATTAATTTTAAATATATTCATAGAGTTCGAATTTTCTCCATAATTATTTAAAATCAAAATTAGAGTTTCAAATTTACCTGTTCGAGAAAGAGCGTGATTAATGCACTAACTGTATGTACAGTCACTTCCACTCGTTAAGGTGGAATTCGATTGGAAACCTATTCGCATTCTAACTAGTCTTTTTTACTGGTCGAGGGTCATGAAATTCAAGTTTTTTATCTTGTATTTTCTATTTTACGCACAATGGATTTATCTGTACCAATACATGATTTTCTTTTAGTCTTTCTGGGATTAGGTCTGATATTAGGAGGTCTAGGAGTAGTATTACTTACTAATCCCATTTATTCCGCCTTTTCCTTGGGATTCGTTCTTGTTTGTATATCCTTATTCTATATTTTATCAAATTCTCATTTTGTAGCTGCTGCGCAGCTCCTTATTTATGTAGGAGCTATAAATGTTTTAATTCTATTTACTGTCATGTTCATGAATGGTCCAGAGTACCCAAAAAGTCTGAATCTTTGGGCTGTTGGAAATGGGGTTACCTCCCTAGTGTCTACAAGTATTTTTATTTTATTAATTACTTTTATTTCAGATACGACATGGTACGGGATTATTTGGACTACAAGAGCAAACCAGATTCTTGAACAAGATTTAATAAGTAACAGCCAACAAATTGGAATTCATTTATCAACAGATTTTTTTCTTCCGTTTGAATTCATTTCAATAATTCTTTTAGTTGCTTTGATAGGTGCGATTACTGTGGCTCGTCAGTCATAAATCTGTAAAATTAGTAACCACAATACTAATTTCAATCTGTTCTAGATTATCACATATATTGTTCGCCAATTCGATTTGAAGATTCTTGATAATATAACTCCTTTTATTCGACCTATTACTAGTCTTTGTTCTGTACTTGTAATATTCTTAATTCTAGTTAATGCAATCTGTTAATCTTGAATTTTTATTCATTGTTTATATTGAAATAAATTTATAAGGAGTTGGTCTATGATGCTCGAACATGTACTTGTTTTCAGTGCCTATTTATTTTCTATCGGTATCTATGGATTGATTACGAGTCGCAATATGGTTAGAGCCCTTATGTGTCTTGAACTTATACTAAATGCTGTTAATATGAATTTCGTAATATTTTCTGATTTTTTTGATAGTCGCCAATTAAAAGGAAATATTTTTGCTATTTTTGTTATATCTATCGCAGCCGCTGAAGCAGCTATTGGGCCGGCTATCGTTTCGTCAATTTATCGTAATAGAAAATCAATTCGGATTAATCAATCCAATTTATTGAATAAGTAATATTGCTCATATAAAATAGAATGTTCATATTTATTAATTTTAATTTGAATTAGTATGTATGAGACGTAGTGTGTCTGACGTGTTTGTGAAAATAAAAAAATTAAAGTATCTTGGCTCTATCTTATGAATCGATCCAGAATCAAATATTCAATCGAAAAAGTCTGGCAAATCGTTGATTCATCTGGTGTCTAAATATATCCCAAATTTAGGTTTAGGAATTTACTAGGTCGAAAATTTATGACATTAAAAAAAATTAATAGATCCAATGTCACACTCAGTCAAAATTTATAATACATGTATAGGGTGTACTCAATGTGTCCGTGCCTGCCCTACAGATGTATTAGAAATGATACCTTGGGATGGATGTAAAGCTAAACAAATAGCTTCCGCGCCAAGAACAGAAGATTGTGTCGGTTGTAAGAGATGTGAATCCGCCTGCCCAACGGATTTCCTGAGTGTACGCGTTTATTTATGGCATGAAACAACTCGAAGCATGGGTCTAGCTTATTGATCTTTTCTCCAAAAAAGCCACTTGAACCCATTTGATTTTTTCTTTACCGGCAAAAACCCGTGCTGGAAAACCTAATAGATTCTATTTATTAGGTTTTCGAACACGGGTTTTTCTGGCCCAAGTGTATCTTGTCTTTACCACGAATTCTTTTCCTTGGTCAACAACATTTGTCGTTTTACCAATATCCGCGGGTTGCTTAATTTTCTTTTTCCCTCATAGAGGAAATAAGATAATTAGGTGGTATACTATTTCTATCTGTATCTTAGAACTTCTTTTAATGACCTATGCTTTCTCTTATTATTTCCAATTGGACGATCCATTAATTCAATTACCAGAGGATTATAAGTGGATCGATTTTTTGGATTTTGATTGGAGATTGGGAATAGATGGACTCTCGATAGGCCCCATTTTATTGACAGGATTTATCACGACTTTAGCAACTTTAGCGGCTCGGCCAGTTACGCGGGATTCCCGATTATTTCATTTTCTGATGTTAGCCATGTATAGTGGTCAAGTAGGATTATTTTCTTCTCAAGATCTTTTACTTTTTTTCATTATGTGGGAGTTAGAATTAATTCCCGTTTATCTACTTCTATCCATGTGGGGGGGAAAGAAACGTTTGTATTCAGCTACAAAGTTTATTTTGTATACTGCAGGGAGCTCCGTTTTTTTATTAATGGGAGCCTTGGGTATCGCTTTATATGCCTTTAACGAACCAACATTCAATTTTGAAAAATCAGCCAATCAATCATATCCTGTAAGCCTAGAAATACTATTCTATATTGGGTTTCTTCTTGCTTTTGCTGTCAAATCACCGATTATACCTTTACATACATGGTTACCAGACACCCACGGAGAAGCACATTATAGTACTTGTATGCTTCTAGCTGGAATCCTATTAAAAATGGGAGCATATGGGTTGATTCGAATCAATATGGAATTATTACCCCACGCCCATTCTTTATTTTGTCCCTGGGTGGTAATAATAGGCGCAATACAAATAATCTATGCAGCTTTAACATCTTTTGGTCAACGAAATTTAAAAAAAAGAATAGCCTATTCCTCCGTATCTCATATGGGTTTCATAATTATAGGGATTTACTCTATAAGCGATATGGGACTCAATGGAGCTGTTTTACAAATAATATCACATGGATTTATTGGCGCTGCACTTTTTTTCTTGGCAGGGACGAGTTATGATAGAATACGTCTTGTTTATCTTGACGAAATGGGCGGAATGGCTACCCTAATGCCAAAAATATTCACGATGTTCAGTGTCTTATCACTAGCTTCCCTTGCCTTACCGGGCATGAGTGGTTTTTTTGCGGAATTAATAGTCTTTTTTGGAATAATTACCGGCCAAAAATACCTTTTACTGCCAAAAATACTAATTACTTTTGTAACAGCAGTTGGAATGATATTGACTCCTATTTATTTATTATCGATGTTACGCCAAATGTTCTATGGATACAAGCTCTTTGATGCTGCAAACTCGTATTTTTTTGATTCTGGACCACGGGAATTTTTTGTTTCGATATGTCTACTTCTACCAGTAATAGGTATTGGAATTTTTCCGGATTTTGTTTTCTCATTATCAGTTGACAAGGTTCGTGCTATTCTATCTAATTATTTTTATAAGTAGTTCTTAGAAATAAAACAAAAAATCAAAAATCAATCCAATTCGAATAAAAAAAAAATAGAAATCACTATATAATGAAAAAAGCTTTTGGGAATTTGATAATTTGAATTGGAAGTTAAAAAAAAGAGGAATTCGAACCAAATATCTTTGGCATTTGTGAGAACTTTTTGAATCAACTTTTTGAATCAAGTAATATAGTGATTCAAAAGGTTCTCAACCACTTAACTGAAGTTTCTTATATATATATATCTATATATATATATAATATATAGAAGCTGGGTTGTCCTATCGTTTTATTCGTCAATACTTTTTCTTTTTCAATTCAATTGGATGTTAATATAAATGAACCATAACTATGTAGTCCTATTCCCAATAAATTAACCCCAAAATAGCATATCCAGATTATAAGAAATCCTAGAGAAGCAACAATTGCAGAATTGAAACCTTCCAAATTTTTATTTGTTCGGGTATGCAAATAAATCGCAAATATGACCCAAGTAATAAATGCCCAAGTTTCCTTTGGGTCCCAATTCCAATAGGACCCCCATGCTTCATTAGCCCAGACTGCTCCTGAAAGAATACCTATGGTTAAAAAGATAAACCCTATACTAAGAATACGATAACTCCAATTATCCAATTGTTGAATCAACTGAAATCTGTAATAATTCCTAAAAGAAAAAAAAGAAATATTTCTTAAAGGGTTGCTGCTTCCCGTCATGTATTGGATCTCACCAAAGGAAAATGAATCTTTTAATAAATTCTTTCTTTTATCAAAAATTCTTATCACTTTTCGAAATAGAATTACTAGAAGTGCTACTGATAATAATGATCCACATAAAAGGGCTGCATAGCCCAATATCATCATACTTACGTGCATCATTAACCACTGTGATTGGAGAGCGGGTACTAAGATTTCGGATTGATGCATATCACTTAAAAAACCTGAAGTAGCAAAGCCTTGAGTAAAAAAAGCACTTGGGGCGGTGATTACGTTTAATAAATTTTGATGCTTTTTAAAATAAGGAACCATATGAATAATGGAGAAACACCAAGAAAGAAATAATAATGATTCATATAAATCACTTATTGGTAAATGTTTCAAATAAATCCAACGAGTAATTAATACTCCTGTTATACACAAAAAAGTAATTATCATACCCTTTTCTGACGAATCATATAGTTCGAGGAATTCATTAACTAATAAAATTATCAAATGAATTATAATTACAATTGAAACAACTGAAAAAGATATATGAGTTAATATATGTTCTAAAGTCGAAAATATCATAAAAAATGTAAAAAGGGGAAAGGTACCTTAGTTATATATACAGAATTAAAATAGGGAATTCAATTCATTATACGATTTGTTGTATCCTTTTGAAAATTCAAAAACGTTATGTTATGCCGCTACTCGGACTCGAACCGAGATGCTCTAGCACTGCTTCCTAAGAGCAGCGTGTCTACCAATTTCACCATAGCGGCTTGCTCAAAATCATAATACCCTATTTTTATTCAATCGTCGAATTTAAACTTTTAAACTTAGTCGAACTTAAATTTTGAAACTTAAAGTGGTCAATTCAATAGAATATTTTTTAAGTAAAATTCAAAAAATAGAATTTTGAATTCGAATATTACTAATACATTTTAAGGATTTCTGGAAATATTTTTTTGTATTACTCGTTAGAATTTCATTGTGTAGAGAACTTTTTTTTTGGTTTATTAATATTTTGTAAACCAATTAGGTATTGATCTCTAGGTATATTATATAATATAGGAGTTTTGAGTTCTCTCCAAAAGGAAAATCAAGATATATATATATATCTATATATAATGTTCGGCCCAAAGATATGATCATTATTTAAACGAGATTTTTAAAAATTTACACAGTTTGATTTACCTAAAAGTGAAAGGTGCTTTTTTATTAATTTAAATTGACTTAAAAGCAAAAAAAAGGTTGATTCCATTTTCTATTGCAAATAAAAATTGTTAAGAAAGTCACAAAATCAAAATACGTTTTAAACTTCTTCAAGTCTTTTTAACAACTCCTTTTTACCAACTAATTGATTTTTAATAAAGACCTTAGATTTGTCCTTTTCTATTCAAAGAAAGTTAAAATAAAAATAAACAACTTCTTGATCTTTCTATTTTGTCTCTTTTTTTATTATTGTTATGATTCTTTATGATTGTGCCAAGTGGGTCGATGGGGAAATTGGAATCCCCATCCAAAAAACGAAAAAATACCTTAAAAAAGTGTAACTTTGTGTCTTCTCTTTGTTCTTTTTTTGTTTCTATTTTTTTAGAATTCCTTTTTTATAAATAAAAAAAGAAAGTATTTCAAAATTCATTAAGAAAGAAAAAGAGGAATTTTTATTAGAAAGATTTTTTATTAGAAAGATAAATTCCATTTTATATTTGATATTGATTATCTCCAAGCATTAAAGACTGCAAATTTTATCTATATTATTCGTTTCTAGTTTCTATTAGATACTCCAACAAGATCATAAACGAAATTCTACAGTTTTTCAGATCAAATCGAGTCGAATTAGCCCAGGTTTTTATTTTTTAGTTGTCCCCCCAAAAAACTCTTTGTTTTACCAGTGGAAAGAGATTTTGCTAAGGAAAAAGCTTTCAATCCTGCCCAAAATCCCTTTCTTTTCCAAATATTTTTTCGAATATGCTTTTTTGATAGAGAAGTGCGCTTTTTTGGAACTGCCATTCAAAAAAAAAAATAATATTAATATTGTATATGGATGTGAAAGACATCTATTGGTATAAAAACGCATTCTTTATTATATCTATCTTTTTAGAGAGTCTTTACTTTATATGATATTCTCCTCAGAAAATTCATAAAAAGGCGTGTCCATTTATTTTTCTGTTTCGATTTATATCCTTTATTCATCCTACTACCTTAATCAATAATTATTTCTTTATTGGATTCAGATTCAATAAGGATACGATAAAACAACCGCTTTTTTTATCATTCCGATTTAAATTCAAATAAAAATCGAGTACTACTTTTGATAAAATTCTTCATTCTCTCTAGATGTATAGAAATTATTATACATATAAATAATTGCAATTCATAATAATAAATAGAAATGAAATTTTCATTTTAGAATAGGTATTTTTCTATTTTCACTCGTATCTTTGTGATATCATTTGACCAATTCAAACTTTTAAATTTCAATGTGTGAAGTATTTGGAAAAATATTCAGAATAATTAAGAATAATGAGATTTTTTTATGGAACATACATATCAATATTCGTGGATTATACCTTTCGTTACACTTCCAGTCCCTATGCTAATAGGAATGGGACTCCTACTTTTCCCTGAGTCAACAAAAAAACTTCGTCGCATGTGGTCTTTTCCAAGTATTTTATTGTTAAGTATAGTTTTGATTTTTTCGATCAATCTGTTTATTCAGCAAATAAATAGCAGTTCCAGCTATCAATATATATGGTCGTGGACCATCAACAATGATTTTTCTTTAGAGTTTGGACATTTGATAGACTCACTTACTTCAATTTTGTTAATATTAATTACTACGGTTGGCATTTTTGTTCTTATTTATAGTGATAGTTATATGTCTTATGATCAAGGCTATTTAAGATTTTTTTCGTATCTGAGCTTTTTCAATACTTCAATGTTGGGATTAGTTACTAGTTCGAATTTAATACAAATCTATATTTTTTGGGAATTAGTTGGAATGTGCTCGTATCTACTGATAGGGTTTTGGTTCACACGACCGATTGCGTCGAATGCTTGTCAAAAGGCGTTTGTAACTAATCGTGTAGGCGATTTTGGTTTATTATTAGGAATTTTAGGTCTTTATTGGCTAACGGGCAGTTTCGAATTTCAGGATTTGTTTCAAATATTCAATAACTTAATTTCGAATAATAATAATGAAGTTAACCCTTTCTTTTTGACTTTGTGCGCCTTGCTATTATTTTGCGGTGCAATTGCTAAATCCGCACAATTCCCCCTTCATGTATGGTTACCAGATGCCATGGAAGGGCCCACTCCTATTTCAGCTCTGATACACGCGGCTACTATGGTAGCCGCGGGAATTTTTCTTGTAGCTCGACTTCTTCCTCTTTTCGTAGTCATACCTTACATAATGAATTTAATAACTTATATAGGTATAATAACAGTATTTTTAGGAGCTACTTTAGCTCTTGCTCACAAAGATATTAAAAGAAGTTTAGCCTATTCCACAATGTCTCAATTGGGTTATACGATGTTAGCTTTAGGTATGGGGTCTTATCGAGCCGCTTTATTTCATTTGATTACTCATGCATATTCGAAAGCCTTATTGTTTTTAGGATCTGGATCCATTATTCATTCAATGGAAGCTATTGTTGGATATTCCCCTGATAAGAGCCAAAATATGATTCTTATGGGTGGTTTAACAAAACGTGTTCCAATTACAAAAACCGCTTTTTTATTCGGAACTCTTTCTCTTTGTGGTATTCCACCCTTCGCCTGTTTTTGGTCTAAAGATGAAATTCTTAATGATAGTTGGTTGTATTCACCTATTTTCGCAATAATAGCTTGTTCGACAGCAGGATTAACCGCTTTTTATATGTTTCGGGTTTATTTACTTACTTTTGGGGGGCATTTAAATGTTCATTTTAAAAATTACAGTGGTAAAAAAAGCAGTGCGCTTTATTCACTATCTGTATGGGGTAAAGGGGAATCAAAAATGTTAAAAAACAAAATTCGTTTATTAGCTTTATTAACAATGAATAATAGCGAGCGGGTTTCTTTTTTTTGTAAGAAAAGATATCAAATTGACGGTACTCTCAAAAGCATCAAGCGTCCTGTTGTTATTGAAAATTTTGGAACTAAAAAAATTTTTTCCTATCCCCAAGAATCAGATAATACTATGTTATTTCCGATGTTAGTTTTGGGACTATTTACTTTGTTTATTGGAGCAATAGGAATTCCTTTTAATCAATTTAATAAAGAAGGGATGGGTTTCGATATATTATCTAGACTGTTAAGTCCATCTTTAAACCTTTTCTATCAGAATGAAAAGAATTCTGGCGATTTTTATGAATTTGCAACAAAGGCAATTTTTTCGATCAGTATAGCTTTTTTTGGAATAGTTATAGCCTTTTCTTTATATAAACCAGTTTATTCATTCTTACAAAATTTGCAGTTTCTCAATTTGTTCTCCAAAAAGGGTCCTAAAAGAATTTTTTGGGATAAAACACTAAACATGATATATGATTGGTCCTATAATCGTGGTTACATAGATGCTTTTTATGCACGATTTCTAACAGAAGGTATAAGAAAATTAGTGAAATTGACTCTGTTTTTTGATAGACGAGTAATTGATGGAATTACCAATGGTATCGGGGTTATGAGTTTCTTTATAGCAGAAGTTATCAAATATGTAGGAGGCGGCCGTATCTCTTCTTATCTCTTAGTTTTTTTATTTTATGTATTAATATTAATATGTTTAAATATCTATTTTTCTTAATTTAATTTTCAATTTTCTTATTGTTAATTATTGAATTTTTTTCTCAATTTTTTTTCTTTTTTTTTGAGTTGGCTAAAAATAAAAAAGGATAGTATATCTCTTCACTTACAAAAGAGAAAATTTTTTATCTCAAAGTAAATTCCATGGCTTCCTTTCTAGATATAATTGATAGGCAATCGAATTCCAGGTATCAGAATAGAATATAGAATGGAAAACAAGGAATGTGTCTATATCCTTGTTTTCCTATATTAGATCAGATATGCTATAGAATATATATATATGACAAACGTACCTTTATTTAATTTTCAATTGTGGATATATACGTATCCTTAACATACTGAACCGACTTCCATTATTTGTATTAAACCAATAGCGGTTCATACAAGCTAAATCTTCTAATCGAAAATTGGGCCAAAGAAAAAGTTTGAATTGAAGTACTTTCTTTTTCTCTCTATCAAAATATTGACTTTTTTCTATGCAGTTTTTTCTATTATTACTTTTGAAAAGTTCTGTATTCATATGAATATCATTTTCTTTTTTTGAATTGAGAGAGAGTAGAATTCTCAACTCTCTACGACTTTGAGTGGATAAAAGATTTTCAGGAACAAGGAAATCCTTTTTCTTTCTAAATCCAATTAGACTTTTAAGTCTTTCAATAGATTTGAAAAAATCCTCTTTATTAATATAGCCTTTTTGTTCGTATCGGTGAAAAATTTCTTGTTTGCTCTTATGAACCAATAAAATAGCTATGGTTTGATACATAAGAAATTTTGCCTTACTATGATTTCCTCTTCTCGGCATACGCGGATTGTTCAAAGTAAATCGTCCTCTTGTGATCAAATTTGTGATTGACCGTGCAATACTTCCTCGCGAATTAACCGGAGTAGGAATAATAGCCAGACTCAATTCTGTTCGTCGAATAAAGGATAGAGCCCATTTGATTTGATCTTTTTTTCCTGTTTGAAACAGGATGCTCTTTTTCACCAGGTAATCATATACTTTGAGAGTCCCCGCAATTTCTTCTTGGATAGGTGGCGTCATATACGGTCTCACTGAAGTGTACTGTTTTTTGAGTTGACGAAACCTTTTACCTGGATTCCCCTCTTCTTGGGGAATTAGAATTGCTTCAAGATCCTTTAGTTCCTTAGATTTCATTTTGTTAACATTTTCATTCAAATTCTTATAATAATAAATAGGAAGATTTTTCTTTTCCGTTCCATTCAAATTTAAAAGAAGCAATTGGATTGGTATTACCCACGGTCTTGTCTTATATGCGTTGTAAAGTTTCTGGAATTTTTTTGGAAAGGACCTAAATTTAAATATCGAATTTGATACGGGACCTTTTAGTATTTCGTCATTCATTCCCATCCAATCTAAAGTGCCATTTTCTTTCGAATTTTCTTTAGATAAGTTTACTGGGAAAAACATAGGAAAAAGAACATCTTCGTTATCTATTTTGTCAATTATTGGACTCTCCCTCCGAGTTTCAGTATTTCTTTTTTTTTTGCCACTATTAATCCAGAATTGGATTTGTTCTTTCTTTGTAAGATTAAAAACGAAAATTCTCCAATCCAAATATTTTCTTTCCAGGCCCAGGCTTTTCTCCATATCTTCTTCTAGATAATCTAGATAATCGTCCTCTTCTTCTAGATAATCGTCCTCTTCTTCTAGATAATCGTCCTCTTCTTCTAGATAATCGTCCTCTTCTTCTTCCTCTTGTTCTGCTTGTCGATAATTATTCGTAGATATACCTTGCAAAGGTGTATCTGTTAAGATATGAAAGAATTTCCTTTTACTTTTATCGGTTTTGTAATTAAAAGAAATTTGTTTCGTATCGTGAGAATGAATGGATTTTTGTGATAAAAGATTATATCTGCTGTGTTTTTTTTTAGAATTCTCTTCTAGTTTCCATAATAAAAAATCGAATTCAGTTGATTTGTTTAAATCTTGATTTTGAACTGTGCGCTGTTGATTGATTCGATTTCGCCATTTTTGTGGTATTAATTCAGACCATTCAATCTGAAAGGAATTGGATTTATATGGATAATGGCTCCTTAACCAGTTTTTCCATTGATTCATTACAGAATCTCTAAAGTTTCCGTCTTTTTCTTTTAACTTAGACGGAAAGAACCCTTCAAAAAAATCTGTTTTTTGATTTTTGTCTAAGTTCCTAGTTTGTATTTTTGCTAATTTGTAAAATACATATGCTTGTGACAAGTCGGTTACATCATAAAAAAGCCTTAAATCCCTATTACAAGTTTTAATCTTTTCTAGAATCGAAAAAAAACGAATTCTATTTTGATTTGTTTTATCAATTTTTTGATTATTTTCTTTATTATTGTAGATGTATTTATTAATATTAATAATTTTTTGAATAATTTTGCTTGTTGAAAGAATTTTTCTTGTTAATTCAAGAAAAACCAGTATACGGATCCTCACAATCTTAGTGATAGTTAAAAGTCTATCGCTATATATGCTTTCAATCCAAATTTTTAGAAAAAGATGTGATTTGCGCATTAATCGAACATTTCTTTTTTTAAAAATATGTAAAATGTGTAAAATTGGTTTGAATAGTGATTTGAATATTGATTTGAATTTTTTAGTATTAGAATGTAGTTTGTTAGGGCTAATATTTGTATTTCTCTCTGAATTTAGAAATCTTTTTTCTTTTTCTTTTGTGATTTGTTCTATTTGATTTCTGATTCTCTTTGTTCTGTCACTCCAATCTTTCCGTACTTTTTCTGTTAGTGAATCATTTTGATTTGTCAAATCCATAGATTGAATTGGAGTGGATATTTTGTGAATCGCCAAATTCTTTGTTATCAAATCTTTTTCGGTTTTAGTTTCATTCAATCCATATAGTTCTCTAAATTCAATTTGAGTCTTTGGATTGCTTCTTCGTTTTGGTTTTACAAATTGCGTTTTTATTTTGTTTAAAAATAAAATGCTTTTGATGAACCAGTTCCCTTTTCTTTCTTCTGAAAAATGAAAATTTAGATTTCTTCTCTCTTTTAAAATTCTTATAACTAGAAAAACTTTCTTTGTCAATTTTCGAATTTTTTTTTTTAGTTGTTTCAAAACTTTTTCTTTAAACCCCTTTTCAAAAATGAAAAAAAAGAAAGTTGTTGCTCCTGGTCGTGGCGGACCAAAAGGAACTTCAGCTTCCATTCCAAAAACTGTTAAAAAACAAGAATCTACAGCATCTGTTTTTTCCCCTTCCCCTTCCTCGTCCCCTTGCCTTTGATTTTGATTTTTGATTTGATCTTTATGTTTTTGGAGGAATTTTTGTTTATGTTTAGATCTATGCCAAGGTTTTAGACGAAAGGGAAATACGATTTGTATTTGAATACCGTCTGCTAACCATCCGTCCGGAATTTTGTTTTCTGATACTGGAGTTCCTTCATAAGTGCATAAAAAATGTCTTTCTCTTTTCCAATCTTTGAAATCCTCCGACCATTCGGGAATTTCGGATAAGAGGATCCGAATGATGTTTTTAACTATTATTAATGAAGGTATTATAATATATCGTCTAAAAAGCGACTGGAATACTAAAAGAAAAGTTCTGGCTATTTGATAATTAGAATCGCTTTCCCAATCTGCGATTACTTCTAGTCGGTTGTCTTCTTCGATCTGTTTTCTCAATTCTTGCATTTCTTGGTTGTCTTGTTGGATTTGTAGTTTTTTGTTTTGTCCTTTAATTTCTTGTTCTAGCTTTTCCTTTCTCCGCCTTTCTTTTGTTTTTTTCTCTTTCTCTTTATAAATAGAACCTAGAATTTTGAATCCTGCTTTTTTTTTTATAAGCGCGATTTTAAGGCAATCGGACAAAAAACCAAAAATGTCTATATTGAAAGAAAACAGATCTCTTCTTCTCCGGAAAAACAAGGGACTACGTACATACGGTTGATATATTGCAGAAACAGGCACTTTGCGCCTTTGCGATAGCGTCCCGCTTCTTGGGATAGATCGTTCATAGTACGGTATCGCGCCCTCTACATATTCAATTAGAGATATTGACTCGTTTTGACCAAGAATGCTCCCTGTCAAACTAGGTTTTTTATCATCATCATTGAGAAAAATCGCTATTTTTTTTTGTCTTCGTATCCAAATTGGAGGATTCCGTATTCCCATTTCTTCGCGCTCTTTTGTGTCCAAGTAGGTTTGTTTACTTCTTTTTACGGTATTTTTTGTGCTTTTTCGAATTTTTTCCTTGTTAAGATCTACTATTACTTCAGCGAATAAAAAGTTACAAATTTTTATTCGATCTTCTACTTCTAAATCTTCTTTGTGATCTGGAAATAAAGGGAGCCCTTTAAAAATAAAAATGAAATTTGATAGTGATTTTCCAGCAAATTCATTAATTAAGTTAAAAAAATAAGAAATTTTTCTTGAGAATGA